TCTGTAAACCGGAGACTCAACATTGCTATCACAAGAATTGAAAAGCCTTATGGACAACCTAAGATTCTTGCAGAATATATAGCTTTACAATTAAAAAATAGAGTTTCGTTTCGAAAGGCAATGAAAAAAGCTATTGAATTAACTGAACAAACGGGTACAAAAGGAATTCAAGTGCAAATTGCAGGGCGTATCGACGGAAAAGAGATTGCACGTGTCGAATGGATCAGAGAAGGCAGGGTTCCCTTACAAACAATTCACGCTAAAATTGATCACTGTTCCCATACAATTAGAACTATCTATGGAGTCTTAGGCATCAAAATTTGGATATTTGTAAACCAAGAATAAGAAAATAAGAATAATAGACTTTTCTTTATCTCGCCATTCTGCTTAGCGATAGAAAAAATTTAGAAACTATTTTCTTATTCTTCTTTTTTCTTTTTTTATCTTAATCAAAGAAAAAATCAAAGAAAAACGAACAATTATAATTCTATAAGGTTGAATAAAAATTTGATTTACCCTTTATTTAGATTTTAGTATAATTGCTATGCTTAGTGTGTGACTCGTTAGTTTTTTCTTGAGAGTTGAGAATTGAGATTGAAAAAAGAATAGGCTGACCCCACTATAAACTTAGTAACTATCAAAACTAAAGAAACTCAAAACTAATAACCAACTTATTGCTTCGTATTGTCGAGATCCCAAGAAACAGTCACTATATGACTGAATCGATCATATAGTTGTAGCAACTGAAATCCTTTTTATAAAAAAGAAATCTTATTATGAATTGTGAAACAAAAAAAGGGATGTGGAAAAATGGAAGGATGATAGAAAGAGAGAATAAAGATCTCAATGATATATGATTCCCATATGTATGGTTTATGAAGAATCACCCCATAAAAAAGGCAGTGTTATAAAGCATCAACATCAATATACAATAAAGATACAAAATATACAATTAAAATATAAAATATAATAAGAGATATACAAATAAGAAATAGAAATAAAATAGAAAATAAAAGAAGATATAATAAAATAAATTAAATTAAAATAATTAAAAATTAAAATAATAATAATCTAAATCTAAAGAATCTAATCAATATGGATAATATAGTCTATTATCTATCTAATATTATCTATCTAATAAGATAGAAAAATAAGATAGATAAAGAAATAATAAGATATCAAAGATAGAAAGATAGAAAAATATAATATATAAATAATAGAAAATAGATGAATAATTTAATCGAGCTTCGGGTTAAGAAAAACTGAGGAGATTGACTCGGAAACAAATAACAGATTTTGTTGGGAGCTCCATTGCAGAGTTCAGACCTAAGTATTAATGGAGAAGCTATGGGAACGATGGAACCTGTGACTACATAGGATTTTCTTGAAAACGAATCAATCCTAATGATTCATTGGGTAGGATGGCGGAATGGACCAATAAAAAATGGATTTCTTCTGAAGGGTCATGAATTGACCCTACAAATGAAGGAGGAAAGAGTCAATATTCGCCCGCGAACCCTTTCTTTATTCTTTATTTTTAGTTAATTTAAGAATTTCATTTATTGGATGACTTTTGGTGTGATTCAATAGAGGTAAAGTAAAAGACTTTAAAAAATTCGATTTGATAAAAGAAAGAAGCATTATATATAAAAAAACACGCCTAGTTATCTAGTTATATATACAGCTCCCTATGTAACAGTAACAAACTCAATATAAAAAAATTTAAATTAGTATATTCTTTCTTTTGATAGAATGAAATACATAAATACATGTGTATATGTAAGATTAGTAAGATTTTTGAATCATTTCATTCGCGAGGAGCTGGATGAGAAGAAACTCTCATGTCCGGCTCTGCAGTAGAGATGGAATTCCGAAACAACCATCAACTATAACCCCAAAAGAACCAGATTTCGTAAACAACATAGAGGTAGAATGAAGGGAATATCTTGCCGAGGCAATCATATTTGTTTTGGCAGATACGCTCTTCAGGCACTTGAACCTGCTTGGATCACAGCTAGACAAATAGAAGCAGGGCGAAGAGCAATGACACGATATGCGCGTCGTGGTGGAAAGATATGGGTACGTATCTTTCCCGACAAACCTGTTACAGTAAGACCTACGGAAACACGTATGGGTTCGGGCAAGGGATCCCCCGAATATTGGGTATCCGTTGTTAAACCGGGCCGAATACTTTATGAAATGAGTGGAGTATCAGAAACTGTAGCCAAAGCAGCTATTTCCATAGCTGCATGCAAAATGCCTATACGAACTCAATTTGTTATTTCAGGATAGGTAAACAAAAGTAAAGGAAAGGAGTATTGAGAATGAAAAAACAACCGCGGATTTCTTTATCTCTGGACAGACAATATTTCTTTTTTCCCTTATCCCTTGCATTGAAATAAGAGATTCAAATAAAAATGATATGATTCAACCTCAAACCCTTTTGAATGTAGCGGATAACAGTGGAGCTCAAGAATTGATGTGTATTCGAATCATAGGAACTGGTAATCACCGATATGCTCATATTGGCGATGTTATTGTTGCTGTAATCAAAGAAGCAGTGCCCAACATGCCTCTAGAAAGATCAGAAGTAATTAGAGCTGTGATTGTACGCACGTGTAAAGAACTCAAACGTGACAACGGCATGATAATACGATATGATGACAATGCAGCGGTTATCATTGATCAAGAAGGAAATCCAAAAGGAACTCGAATTTTTGGTGCGATTGCTCGGGAATTGAGACAGTTGAATTTTACTAAAATAGTTTCATTAGCACCCGAAGTCTTATAGATGAAAATAGGATATTCAAATATCTGAAATCGATCCGATTAATAGATTGTGTATCATGCATATACTTTTAATTTCTAATAATCTTTTATAATTTAAGAATCTCAAAAGAAAAAATTCAATAAAAAAGAAAACAAAATGAAAATAAAACAAAAAAGAAGCATGTTGATTATATCAAAATGAGGAGGTACCAATAACTATAGTTCGTCATGGGTAGGGACATTATTGCCGATATAATAACTTCTATAAGAAATGCTGACATGGATCAAAAGGGAAGAGTTCAAATAGTATCTACTAATATCACTAAAAACATTGTGAAAATACTTTTACGAGAAGGCTTTATTGAAAACGTTCGAAAACATCAAGAAAGCCAAAAAGATTTCTTGGTTTCAACCTTACGACATAGAAAGGCTAGGAAAGGAAATAAAATAATTTTAAAGCGTATCAGCCGACCCGGTCTACGAATCTATTCCAACTATCAACGAATTCCTAAGATTTTAGGTGGAATGGGGATTGTAATACTTTCTACTTCTCGAGGTATAATGACAGATCGAGAAGCTCGACTAGAAAAAATTGGAGGAGAAATTTTGTGTTATATATGGTGATTCTCCTGGGGTACCCTAATTTTCTCTCGAACTTACTATTTTTAAATAGAGAGGAGAAGTGAATTATAGAACTCTTCCTCTATTAGTTGATACTTAAAGGGGGTTCCCTGGAATGAAAGAACAAAAATTGATTCATGAGGGTTTAATTACTGAATCACTTCCCAACGGTATGTTCCGAGTTCGGTTAGATAATGAAGATCTAATTCTAGGTTATATTTCAGGGAGAATCCGGCGCAGTTTTATACGTATACTACCCGGAGATAGAGTCAAAATCGAAATGAGTCGTTATGATTCAACCAGGGGACGTATAATTTATAGACTTCGCAAAAAAGATTCGAACGATTAGATCATTCTTTTAAACATCCTTTTCGTAGGGATATAATTCGAAGTTCAAAAATGCAAGAAACTGATTTTTGTTTCCAAAAAAAATAGATTCAGAATGAAGTTAAGGAATGATAAATATGAAAATAAGGGCTTCTGTTCGTAAAATTTGTGAAAAATGTCGCCTGATTCGTAGGCGGGGTCGAATTATAGTCATTTGTTCCAATCCGAGACATAAACAGAGACAAGGGTAATCCTTCTCAAGTTCTAAATCAAGAACTTTTTCAAAGAAAAACCATGTACATGTAAAAAGAAAGAAGAAAGGATTCGTTTTCCTATGAAATGGATATCCGCGTATCTTTCTGTAGATTTCTGATTCTTCTTTCTTTTTATTTTCTTCTTATGAACTTATGAATATGATATAATATATAATAAAATATGACAAAACCTATAGCAAAAATTGGTTTACGTAAGAATGCACGTATTGGTTCACATAAGAATGAACGTAGAATACCAAAAGGAGTTATTCATGTTCAAGCGAGCTTCAACAATACTATTGTAACTGTTACAGACGTACGAGGTCGGGTGGTCTCTTGGGCTTCTGCAGGTACTTCTGGATTCAGAGGCACAAGAAAAGGAACACCCTATGCTGCTCAAGCAGCAGCATTTAATGCTATTCGTACAGTGGTGGAGCAGGGTATGCAACGAGCAGAAGTTATGATAAAGGGTCCAGGTCTCGGAAGAGATGCGGCATTACGAGCCATTCGTAGAAGTGGGATGCTATTAAGTTTCGTACGTGATGTAACACCCATGCCGCATAATGGATGTCGCCCCCCTAAAAAAAGACGTGTGTAGAAATAAGAATTCAAGAGATTCCAAGAGAAATAAACGATTCAATGATCTGATCCAATAATCATAAATAAAAAAAAAAGAGTATGGTTCGAGAAGAAGTAGCAGGATCCACTCGAACACTACAGTGGAAATGTGTTGAATCAAGAGTAGACAGCAAGCGTCTTTATTATGGTCGTTTCGTTGTGTCCCCGCTTATGAAAGGTCAAGCCGATACCATAGGTATTGCCATGCGAAGGGCTTTACTTGGAGAAATAGAAGGAACATGTATCACACGTGCAACATCTGAAAATGTGCTGCATGAATATTCTACGGTAGCAGGTATTGAAGAATCAGTACATGAGATCTTAATAAATTTGAAAGAAATTGTATTGAGAAGTAATCTCTATGGAGTTAGGGACGCATCCATTTGCGTCAGGGGTCCCAAATACATAACAGCTCAAGATATTATCTCACCACCTTCTGTAGAAATAGTTGACACGACACAGCATATAGCTAACCTGACAGAACCAATTGATTTGTGTATTGAATTACAAATCAAGAGAGATCGCGGATATCGTATGAAATCCACAAACGACTCTCACGATGGAAGTTATCCTATAGATATTGTATCCATGCCCGTTCGAAATGCGAATCATAGTATTCATTCTTATGGAAATGGGAATGAAAAACAAGAGATACTCTTTCTAGAAATATGGACGAATGGAAGTTTAACTCCTAAAGAAGCACTTTATGAAGCTTCTCGTAATTTGATTGATTTATTGATTCCTTTTCTACATGCAGAGGAAAAGGACATCAATTTCGAGGAAAATGAGAACAGATGGAATCTACCCCTTTTTTCCTTTCAAGACAGATTCACTAATCTCAAGAGAAACAAAAAAGGAATTCCATTGACATGTATTTTTATTGACCAATCAGAATTGTCTTCCAGGACCTATAATTGTCTCAAAAGGTCCAATATACATACATTATCGGACCTTTTGAGTCACAGTCAAGAAGATCTTATGAAAATGGAATATTTTCGCATAGAAGATGTAAAACAGATATTAGGCACTCTACAGAAGCATTTTGCAATCAATTTACCTAAGAAAAAGTTTTCATTTTAAATCCATTGGAATCTTTTCATTTTTTAGTTTTTAGAAAGAAAAAGGAATAGAATGAGTTTTTAATCTCCGACACGATCCATATATTTGCAGAATAGATCATAATAAGATTGATTGATGTATCTAGGGAAGATCCAGAAGGGGATCTTCCTTAGATACCTATGTCGTGGTATTTCACGGTTGAATCAATTTAAAAAAGACCTAAAGTTAGGGATTTCTCAATAGGTAAAGTTGCTCCAATACCTAACCAAAGAGCTACTGCGGTACCGATCAAAAAGACTGTTGTAGCTACTGGACGACGAAAAGGATTTTGGAATTTATTGACATTCTCCAAAAAAGGTACTGTCAATAATCCTATTGGTACTGAAACCATTAAAAGAACACCCAATAACTTATTGGGTACTGTGCGAAGTATTTGAAATACGGGAAAGAAGTACCATTCGGGTAATATTTCCAACGGAGTCGCAAATGGATCCGCAGGTTCACCGATCATTGATGGCTCTAGAACTGCTAAGCCCACATTACATGCAATAGTGCCTAGAATTACTACTGGAAAAATATATAAAAGATCATTGGGCCATGCAGGTTCTCCATAATAATTATGCCCCATCCCTTTAGCCAATTTAGCTCTTAATACAGGATCATTCAAATCAGGTTTCTTTGTTATTTGGATAGGTGAATTCTTGTGGATCCATCCCCCAAAGGAACCGGACATGAGAATTTTTTATCATCCGGCTCGAGCAAGAATCACAGAAATAGATCCATAGAAAATCTATAGTTCATACATATCTACATATATAATGTATAATATATAATGTATAATGTAGAATGACTTTATGCAAGAAAAGATTTCTCAAATTCCATTTCCCCGAGTTGCAACGATTCATTGCAAAGAATTCAGTTCTGGCAACAAGGAAATGCTCAATATCCAAGTAGGCTTACAAATTCGATTCGATCATGATCAAGTGCTTTTTGGATTGTCTCATGTCTTTTGGTTGGTATTTATCCCCACAGCATCTCGATTTTATTACATACAAAAATACAAAGTTTTTACTTGTTACTAATAAAGTCTAGCCCCTGTTCTTCCTTAGATCCCTTATTTCACTCCGATAGTATCACGGATCAGGGTCGATGCAGAGGAAATGAATGCATCTACATACTATAATAAACTTACTAAGATTACTATAAAATTAATACGAAATACTAATACTATCAATTACTAATTACTAGAATTATAAGAAATTTACTAAAAAAAAAAAAGGAAAATCAAACAAAGTGGAATAGATAGAACATTGGATCATGGATCATGTCACATAACTTATTCTAGGGATCTTACGGAGCCTGCTCATGCATGACATGATTCGGGTATGATCATAGAAAAGATTCTCCTCAAGCGAACCGGCCTATCCTATGCTACATAAGGGGACTGACGTGATGGTTGGATGCGGAGACACATTGGGTTGTGAATTCCAACGTGGCGGATAAAATCATATATCTGCATGGGCCAATCAATAGTTCAAGTCACACACTCCCATAATCCATCCTCTTTTAGGAAAATATACTTCAACGATTCGTATCAAATAAACAATACTTCAGAGTTGAAGAGAAGTATCCAAATAACATGCCTTATTTTTCAATAATCCATATTTATAGCAATGAAAGATTCTCGTTCCTCCCCGATATGATAAATTACAAATATATATGATCCGCCTTCTCTATAAAGGACCCGAAATGCCTTGCTTACGTATCATTAGAAAGTGCATTAACATAAATACGGCAGTAAGAAGAGGCAATACAAAAGTATGTAAACTATAAAAACGAGTCAAAGTGGATTGGCCCACACTAGCACTTCCACGTAATAATTCTACCAAAGGTGATCCTATTATAGGAATAGCTTCAGGCACGCCTGTTACAATTTTTACTGCCCAATAGCCAATTTGGTCCCGAGGTAAGGAATAACCAGTTACGCCAAAAGATGCGGTCAATACAGCAAGAACCACCCCTGTAACCCAAGTTAATTCGCGGGGTTTTTTAAACCCACCCGTAAGATACACACGAAATACGTGCAAGATCATCATTAGAACCATCATACTTGCTGACCATCGATGAACTGATCGAATTAACCAACCAAAGTTGACCTCAGTCATTATGTATTGAACAGAGGAAAAAGCCTCTGTAACAGTTGGACGATAGTAAAAGGTCATAGCAAAACCCGTAGCTACTTGTACTAAAAAACAAGTAAGCGTAATCCCCCCTAGACAATAAAATATGTTGACATGAGGAGGAACATATTTACTAGTTATATCATCTGCAATCGCTTGAATCTCGAGACGTTCCTCGAACCAATCATATACTTTATTGAGATAGGTAACCCAAGAAAGACTCCCCCTCTGAGAGCCGTATATGAGAATTTCATCTCGTACGGCTCAAGCCGAAACACACAAATACTGGGTTCAACGGATATGGAATAGAGAGTTTAAAACTTCTTGGGGCTTAGCCGCTTGACTCGATTTGACCCAAAGATACGAAGTAAGAAAAATCCGGAATCTCTTCTTTGTGATGATAATGCCAAGAAATACAATCTCAAGTTGGCTCATCCATCTTTCTTTATGTTAATCGTGACAGGCCTCTTGAATCTTCTCTTCCCTATTTTTTTTTTTTTTTTTTTTTTTTTTGATAGGAATTCTCTTGTTGAGACCCTATGAATCAATTGAAACCTCAGATTCATACTAGAACCACGATGATTTAAGAAAGCCAAAGCTAAACTCAAAGGTTCTCTGAGTAAAAACCATTTGATCATCACTTCTTCAATGAATGTAATGACTCAACAAAATCTAGAGAAAGAGTTTTTTTTTGGTCAAAAGAAGTCTGAAGGAAAAGATTGTTTGATTTAGAAAAGACCTATTTCCATTTTTTTTTTAGTCCGGTTGCGAGGTCTGAATAATAGGTATGAATCATAGTTCAAATATTTCTTTTCTTGATCTATTCTATATAGTCCGTGCTCCAGAGACTAGAATAAATATCTGACGAGGTAGAATCATCTTGATAGAGATGACAGGTCCATTCTCTGTATTATCAATAGGATCAATTATAACAAGTCACACGCTCATATTCCGGAAATGAAATATCGAAACAAATAAATCTCACGATCGAACTACCAGAATGGTCTATAAATCCAAGTCTTAGGTAATCTTAAGTTGAAGTATTAAATTAAGTATTTTAAGCATTAAGTAATTCTAAGTAAAAAAATCTTTTTTTGATTTAAAAACGAGGACTTCCTAGTTTTTATGAACTAATTAATTGAGATTCCATCCAGTAAAACAGATGAATTATAAATTTCCAAAATAATAGATAGAAATATTGCAAATAGAGCCATTGCGACTCCCATAAGCGGTGTAGTCCCCCACCCTGGAGCTACTTTTCCATATTCCGAATTCAATGGTTTCAATAAACTCCCTACGCCAGTTCGTCTTGGCCCAGATCTAGAACTACTCTCAACGGTTTTTGTAGCCATAAATCCTCTTTCATCATAGGTTGAAATCTGTTGACTTTGTATACCATTCCGTTGTAGTTGTAAATAAACGACATTATCGTGATCCGTTATGATCTTGAAATTATCGAGAAAATGGAAACAGCAACCCTAGTCGCCATCTCCATATCCGGTTTACTTGTAAGCTTTACTGGGTACGCCTTATATACCGCTTTTGGGCAACCCTCTCAAAAATTAAGAGATCCCTTCGAAGAACATGGGGACTAGTTGAAGTAATGAGCCCCCCAATATTCATATGGGGGGCTCATTACTTCAATGGAAATAATGAAAAATCATTTCATTTTTTTAGTTGGAACTTTAGGTGGTTCTCGAAAAAAGATAGCGAAAAAGATTATCCCTAAAGTCGAAACTAAGAGGAATGTATAAACCAATGCTTCCATAGATTCGATCGTGGTTTACAATTATAGCTTCCACACCTATTCATTTTGGATCATTTACTAAATAAATTATAAATTGAGATTTAAAATTTACTAACAAATTAGTATTAATTTACTATTACTAATTTACTATTAATATAACTATATAACTATATATAACTATATAGTAATATAGTATATATACTATTAGTGTATATACTATATACTATATATTTCTAATATTTCATATTTCTAATATTTCTTCTTTCTAATTTATATATATTCTTCTATATATTATTCTATTTATATCTATTTACACATAAAAAGAGAAAAAAAAAGAAAATAGAGGCAAAAGATGGCAAAGGAATTTTGTATCAGACCACTTGTCTCCTTGTAGTTGGATCTCCAATTTTTTGGAATGTTCCAAA